GTATAGACATAGGGTTCTCTTACACAAACTAAATTCTATCGCTTTGTCTCGGTTTCTCTATACTTTATCTCTATACTCTATAAAATAGAGTATAAAAATACTCTATAAAAAAAATAAAAATAAAAAAGTACTATAATTATAATATAAAAAAAGAAAAAAAAGTAAAAAGTCAAGTAATTAAATAGTAATTAATTACTAATTACTAAACTAAAATATTAATTAAATATTATACTAGCACATATTCTAATACTAATTGATAATACTACTAAATTAATAATGCGAATTAATCCTATGTTTCATTACATATATATATATAATGAGATAATGAAAATAAAAGAAAATAAAAACATATAGAAAATAAAAGCATATAAAAAAATATAATTAATATAGAAATATAATATAAAAAAAAAATTTCAAAACTGAAAAAATTTCAGTAGTCATATGGGGTAAAATATCTAGGGATTTCTAGCATATTCTTTTCGAAGTATTTTTTTTTTTTTTCATTAATATCTGTGTATAGGATCATTGCTTCTATTGATTTCATACGAATACATTACATTACATAAACATAATCTAAAGCACCGAACGATTATATTTTTTTCTCCTTTCCTTATCCTGGATTTCATTTCTATTTTCCTTAATTGATTTGATTCAATCCGTTGAGTTGCGAGTTTACATATAACAACTCATATCTTTCTATACAAAAAAAATTCGAAACTTTTTTCTTGTACTATACCGACTGACCCTCTCAGAAATAAAATAAAAAGAATCGAGTTATTTCATTAGAGTTAGAATGAAAAAAAAAAGAGTCATTCCATTTCAGACCAATCTCGAGTACTAAAGAAAGATCGCGATTTGGAATGAACCAAAATACTTGTTTGTTTTGTTACGGCAATAACACTTAGTAATAGTAAGACCACCCGATGGGTTGGATTTCACTACAAGAAAAAGGTTTGTTTTACAGCAAACCCACATTACACAATGAAAGATACCACAGAGTGGTATAATAGACGGAATCGTAAATTATCTAATCTACATAAGAAAGATACTTCTAATAGAAAGAATTAGACATTATCGAATGATTTGACAGACCAAATCCCAAAACCAACTCAACTCATAGAATATAGAAGAAGGAAATTGATACATTTAGGACCAATTCATTATCTCTGCATTATCTCTGAATCAATCAATTGGGGTTGTTGTTCTGTCAAAAAGCGATTAGTCAGGCGACTCCACACACAAAACAAATACAAGAAAAGAATAGGTCCTAGATCTATGTGACTGTTGAAGTTTTTAGACAGAATCATGTCATGATTCTCACTTCATAAATTGACCGGATTCGATATACCAACGCAAAAATATATCACTAACTCTTTAATCATGGACAGGAAAAGAGGAAAAAGGTCATATGTAATCCATCCACGAAGATTAATGAAGGAAGATGAGTATTTTATCCGAGATTTTACAAATACTGATTAGATCTATTGGAATGAATTATTGTTTTTTATTGTTTTTATTTTCCTGTCCCTATGTATTTACATGAACATGCGGTAATACTTTTGGACCAACCAATCGGCCAGTCTATAAACAAGTACTAATGAGGAAATGAAAACTATACTAAACTAAAATAGAATGTATTAGGGCTATACGGACTCGAACCGTAGACCTTCTCGGTAAAACAGATCAAACTGATTATTATCGAAATGATTCGAACTGTTTCAAAGACCCAACATGCATTTTGTTGCATTGGGCTCTTTCATAAACTGATGTAAAGATCAGTTAGTCCACCATATTTTTCTTTACAGGAAAATAATGAGATGGTTCCATGTGCTCTGATTCATCATTTGTATTCTGATCTAGGAGCAATACCAAAGTGTTTCAAAGAAGGGTTACCTTGACTTAGGTCTGCCTTCGGCCTAGATCAAACTAAGTTAGATGGAGTCTCTATCGCTACGCTGCAAGAGTCGAATATGAGACTTCATACACCTTAAAGTTCATAGGACGAAAAAAGGTTATTTTGAGGCCCTTATACTCATTATGCCTAGCATTGAATGGACTGGGTATTTACCTTATCAACTATCAAATCAATGGCGGGTTCTATTTGATTTGGCACCTGAATTCGCACCTGAATCGGACCGAACCCAATATTTGTCAGGCTATTGTTCTCTTGTTCCCTCGAATCTATGGAGTAAGACATCGATTTGTCAATAAGATCAATTATGTTTATTGCATAATGGGCTCCCCTGAAAAGCATTAGCGCACGTGTAAACGAGGTGCTCTACCTAACTGAGCTATAGCCCTTGTCATAGATATATTAACATATGGATAATTTCTTGTCAAGATGGATATTCCATAATCCCACATGATAGCTCTCTGATCCGTCTACTGTTAACAGATTGGTATTGCTTAGAAATGATATTCCACTTATAATCCTATAAGTGATGGGTCCTTTTTTTGGTGATAAATAACCTACTTAACTCAGTGGTTAGAGTATTGCTTT